TTTAATATAAAAAACACGGATTGTTTAATATCTCCTGGGGAAATGACTATTTTTTGAGGGGGAATATTTCGACGTTTGAACTTCCCCCCCAGAAAAAATTGATTAAATAACGGTGATTAAATTTGCATCCGTAATTTTTATAATGAGGTTCCGTCCGCGGGGGGCGGAGGGGGTGTGTTTTTGGGGTAATTATACGATTTCGGTAAATTAATTATTGTCGAAATTCCCCTGATTGTGAGTTTTTTTCATTTTCAAAAAATGAGGTGCAGAAAATTCGTTTTCAGCGGAAAATTTATAATAAAAAAATACTATAGAAACAGGATCAAGGTAAAAATATGTCTAACAAGCATGGAAGAATATATCCGCGGGGGGGGGAATATGCCAGGTTATGAATATAGCTCCACCCGGACTAGATAATCTACGCCCCGGTGAGGGGAACGGTAACGGGCAAGTGAGTGTCAGATGAAAGTAGAGAGAAATAAGACCTACCAGGGGTGGCGCGAGCATACGTGATAAGAACATGAGGTGATATGTACCAGTATAAAGGGTGCGACCAAAGGCCTTTTGAAAAGCTAGTAGGGAGGGATGGTTCCGGGCCGTCGAAATGACCTTGAGAGTGTAACCAGTGGCCTGTTAAAAGGCATTGAAGGGAGGGACTACTATATATGGACGTGAAAAGCGGGACTGCTATGCCTTACATTGAAGGATAGAGGATTTCACGGGAAGGACTAAATCATGGGACACCACTAGGAGCAGGATATTCATGATTACCAATAATATCTATCCCTGCAAGCATGGAACGTCTGGAAAATGAGGGGGCAATTTATATGATCGATACCACTTTTTTATACTAAATAATTATAGGATAATTCTGGTTTATTAGTCGTGAGGCAAATCATTAATGTATGATTAGACATAGTGAAATAAAGACTATAATATAAGAAGTACATTATAGGCGAAAAATCGGATTAAACTTTGGGGGGGGGTAGGGGGGGGGGCCAGGAGAGCTATTATTTTACTATATTATCCAAAGAGTAGTTTAAGTTAAAATGCTGGTTTTGGGGACCAGAGATGGAAGTCTCTCTTTGATGCTCTAGGGGGGGGCCCGGCTTTGGTTTACAAGAACAATGCTTTAAAGGTTTAAGCTACTAGAGCTGGGTTAGGTGTTTATGATTTTGTTTTCTGATCAGCCTAGAAGGGGGTTTGTAATAAAGAATAGAAAGTATAGGGCGGAGGTGATTTGACCAATAGAGGTGAATGGGGGTTCTACTGGTTTAGTGGCTGCTCATGTGATTGTTATGAATGTGGCAATTAGTGTTCAGAATGTTAGTTGGGTGAGTGGGCGGAAGGTTATAGATCGTACATGGGATGTGTGTGTGAATGGTGTTGTGAGTAGAATAGCGATGGATATAATTAAGGCTATTGTTCCCCCAAGTTTGTTGGGGATGGATCGTAGGATGCCGTAGGCAAATAGGAAGTACCACTCTGGTTTAATATGTTGTGGTGTAACTATTGGGTTAGCTTTTGAGAAGTTCTCTGGATCATTAAAAATATTGGGGGTGAATGATATAATTATGAATAGTAGGGTGATAAATAGGGTTAATATTAGGGCGTCTTTGTAAGAGTGGTAGGGGTGGAATGGGATTTTGTCAATATCTGAGTTTGTTCCAAGTGGGTTGCTGGAGCCTTCATTGTGAAGTAGTATGATGTGGATGGAGGATAGTGAGACGATAGCGAATGGAAGGATGAAGTGAAGTGCAAAGAATCGTGTAAGGGTTGGGTCGTTGATAGAGAAACCACCTCATAGTCAGGTTGTTAGTGAGGTTCCCAGGTATGGGATAGCTGTGAGTAGGTTTGTAATGACTGTTGCGGCTCAGAATGATATCTGTCCTCATGGTAATACGTATCCGAAAAAGGCTGTTGCTATTAGGATAGTGAGTAGGGCTACTCCAGACAGTCAGACTGTTTTGTTCAGGTAGGAGCCGTAGTATAGTCCACGTGCAATGTGGATGTAGATGCAGATAAAAAATATAGATGCGCCGGTTGCATGGGTGTTTTGTATGATTCATCCGTATGGGACGTCTCGCGTGATATGAATGATGGATGAGAAGGCCAGGTTGATGTTGGCTGTATAGTGGATTGCTAGGAAGAAGCCTGTTAGAATTTGTAGTGCTGAGCAGGTTAGTAGTATTGAGCCAAAGTTTCATCAGGTGGAAATATTTAACCCCACAGGAAGGAGGTTAAATAGAAGGAGGGTGTGTTGGTTGGGCATTTTTGTAGTTGATTAACAACGGTGGTTTTTCGTGCCGCAGGTCTCTGAGGAGCAAAAATTATGATTATTATAAATTACTTGTTTGGTGTGGTTATGGTTTTTGTGGTTTTTGGGGTTTTGGCCTTGGGTGTGACTGTTGTGCCCTATCAGGGTGTGGTGGCTCTTATGGGGGTTTCGTTTATTTGTTGTATTTTTATAGTTATGCTTGGTCGTACATTTGCGGCTTTAGTTATATATATTGTGTATCTTGGTGGTTTGATTGTGGTTTTTAGTTATTGTGTGAGTGTTGAGAAGGATGAGGTGGATGTTTATGGGGTTGTTGGGTTTAAGTATTTTGTTATTTTTTTAGTTGTTGTAGTTGTTGGGTTTTTGTGGTGGGTGTTGGTGGGTGAGGTTGGAGGTTTATTGGTTTATGTTAATTGAGAGGATTTGGTTTGTTTAGAAGTGAATGGAAGTAGTGTTTTTTATTTTGGGGGCGGTGTTGGTTTAATAGTGTGTTCTTGAGGTTTATTAGTAGTGCTGTTTTCTATTTTAGTTATTCTTAGTTGATCTCGGCTGGGCGGGTTTCGTCCTTTTAGGTAAGGACTAGTAATGAGATTAGGAGGGTTAGGGTGAATGTAGTTATGTAGTTTTTAATTATGTTTTTTTGTTGTGTAGACAGGTGGATTAGAGGGGTAAGGGCGTTTGATAGTCCTTTAGGTCCTCAGTTTTCTAATGTTCACAGGTCAATCAGTTCTGTTGAAATTTGTTGGCTAATTTTTATTAGGTTTATGGTTGTTGTTCGGTGTGGGATATTGAAGAAAGCTAGCTGGTTAAAGAATAGGTTTAGGGTGTTTGATTTTTGTGGCTTTAATAGGCTGTTTATGTGGTGTGAGTCTTTTGATAGCATGATTCCTAGGAGGGTGGCAATTAGTGCGGCGAGTTTGGTTATTTTAGGTATAGTGATGGTTGTTGTAATTTGTAGGGTTGAGATTTTTGTTAGGGTGCCTATGAGGATGGATGCTATTGTTAGACGTATGAGTGGGTTGATGATGTTTTTTTCTTCGTTATGTGTGTTGTGGCTTGTGCGTGGGTATCCTGTTAGTGTTGATAGAATAATTTGTGTGCTGTAATGGGCAGAAAGGATGGTAGCAATTAGTGTTATTGTGAGGGTTCATGAGTTAGTATGAGAGTTTGTTATTGTTTCGATAATAGTGTCTTTTGAATAAAACCCTGATAGGAATGGTGTGCCTATGAGTGACAGGTTTGCGATGATTAGGAATGAGGAGGTTATTGGCGAGGTTTTAAGTAGTCCTCCTATTTTTCGTACGTCTTGCTCATTGTTTAGGTTGTGGATAAAAGAGCCGGAGCATAGGAATAACAGTGCTTTGAAGAATGAGTGGATAATTATATGGAGTAGGGCCAGGGTTGGTTGGTTTAGGCCGATTATAGTCATTATTAAGCCTAGTTGGCTTGTGGTTGATAATGCGATAATTTTTTTAATGTCAAAATAAGTTGTTGCAGCAGCTGCTGCAAATATGGTTGTTGTTGCCCCGATGATAAGGGATGTTGTTATTATGGTCTTGTTGTTGTATAAAATTGGGTGGAGTCGGATTAGTAAAAACACCCCGGCTACGACTATTGTACTGGAGTGGAGCAGGGCTGATACGGGGGTTGGACCCTCTATGGCTGAGGGCAGTCATGGGTGAAGTCCGAATTGTGCTGATTTTCCTGCGGCAGCGGCCAGGAGGCCTGCTGCCGGAATTATGCTTGTTGTTTCACTTTGAATGAGCAGTTCTTGTAAGTTTATGGATGATGTGGTTATTAATCATAGAGTTGTTATGATGAGGCCTACGTCCCCCATACGATTGTAGATAATGGCTTGTAGGGCTGCTGTATTGGCATCTTGGCGTCCTGATCATCAGCCAATTAAGAGGAAGGATATAATGCCTACTCCTTCCCACCCGATGAATAGTTGGTATATGTTATTTGCAGTGATAATTACTAATATGGCAATTAGGAAGGTTAGAAGGTATTTGATGAATTTGTCGTTGTGGGGGTCTGTGTGTATATACCATGAGGAAAACTCTGTGATTGATCATGTGATGAATAGGGCAACTGGCAAGAACAGAAGGGAGGGTGTGTCTAGTGTAATGGAGACATTAATGTTTTCTGTTGTTGTAACAATTAATGGTGAAAATGATATTGTGAGTTCTTTATTGTTACTTAAGAGTGGGCTGATTGGGATTAGGCTGATCATGAATAAAAGTATAAGGTTGTTTTTGGTATTATGTGTTGATATTCGTATAATAGATAGCAGTAGCGATAAAATAATGGTAAGTGTGATTGTTGGGGTGATTAGGTTCATATTCTACCACTTGGATTTGCACCAAGGGTTTTGGCGCCTAAGACCAGTGGAATACTATTATCCTTTGGTAGAGGGGGCTGGGGATTAGTCCCAGATTAAAGAGTTAGCAAGTCTTATGGCGCCCTCGTGGGTGTGTGAGGGTTTATTCCTATTGTCAGGGTCACAGCTTGATATTTTTTTTAAATTACACACACTATATTACTAGTTCTGGTTTTAGTGAGATGAGTATTAAAGGGATGATGTGTAGTGTTATAAGGAGGTGTTCTCGTGAGTGTGTTGGTGTTGTGTGTGTGTTTAGTATGGATGTGCCTGTTTGTGTTGATAGAAATATGTGTAATGAGTATGAAGCTGTGATTAATATTGATAGTCCAAAGATAATGATTGTGGTTGGGCATCAGTTGAATAGGGATGATGCGATTAGTAGTTCTCCTGTAAAGTTTATGGTGGGTGGGGTTGCAATGTTTATTAGGTTGCTTAGGAGCCATCAGGTTGTAAGCATAGGTAGAATGTTGTGAAATCCTCGCGTGAGGATCATAATTCGGGTTTTTGTTCGTTCATAGGTGGAGTTGGCTAGGCAGAATAGTGCAGATGATGTAAAACCGTGGGCGATTATTAGGGCCATGGCGCCAGATAGGCTCCATTGTGTTTGGATCATGATTGCAGCAATAACTAGTCCTATGTGGCTGATTGATGAGTATGCGATTAAAGATTTTAGATCTGTTTGTTGCAGGCAAGTAAGGTTGGCTAGGGTTGCCCCTCACAGGGCAAGAACAATGAATGGCAGAAATATGTCTGTGTTTGTTGTTGGGAGGATTTGCATTATTCGGATGATTCCGTATCCCCCCAGTTTAAGTAAGATGGCGGCCAACACTATGGAGCCTGCGATTGGGGCCTCTACGTGGGCTTTTGGGAGTCAGAGGTGGAGGCCGTAGATTGGTATTTTAGCTATAAAGGCGGCTAGGCAGGCCAGTCATAGTATGAGTTCTGTTAGTTGGCTGGTTGGTTGGGTTAGGTGTATGAATAGTGTTGGGGTGTTTGATGAGTTGTTGAGGTATAGAATTATTATTAGTAGGGGTATTGAGGTTGTTAGGGTATATAGTATAAAGTATGTGCCGGCAGTAAGTCGTTCTGCTTGTTGACCCCATCGTGTAATGATGATTAAGGTGGGGATTAGTGTGGCTTCGAATATAATGTATATAAGAGTTAGGTTGTAGGCTGTAAATGTTATAGAGATAAATAGTTGTAGTAAGGTTAGTGTGACTAGGAATGTTCGTTGTCGCTGGATTGGTTCTTTGGTTATTGCATGTTGACTGGCAAGGATCGTTAGGGGTAGGAGTCAGAAGGATAGTACAAATAATGGGGCTGAGGTGAAATCTAGATAGAGATATATGTTTGAATTGGGTTCTAGGAGGTTCAAGCTTAGTATGGCGAGTGAAAATGTGTAGGCAGTTGAGGTAGAATAGAGTATTTTTGGTTTGAGCATTAAAATGGTTGGAATTAGTATGGTGGTTATATAAATAATTTTGAGCATTATAAGAGACTTAGGTTTTTTAAGAAATCGCTTCCGTGAGTTCGAGTGGTTGCAACTACCAGGCTAAGGCCGATAGCTGCTCCGCATACGGAAATGGTGAGGAGGATGGTTGGTATAGGAATTTGTGATAGAGCTATGGAGGTTGAGGTAAAAAGTACTAATATAGTAAATAAAATAAGTATTATTGATTCTACGCACATCAATGCTAGTATTAGGTGTTTGTGTTGTATAGAGAGGCTTATAATAGTGATTATAAATGCTGTGTATAGTGCGGTTTTTGTTAGTTCCATTACTGTGGCTTAAAAAATTTAAGTTCTCCCGAGTCGAAATCGGGTGTCTATTAGACTACCTCAGTACTCTGTTCATTCTAGTCCTCCTTGGAGTCATTCGTAGAGCAAGCCTAGTGTGAGAATTGTTAGTAGGGCTGTGGCTAATATAGTGGTGGTGCTTGGTGGGTTTGTATTAATGCTTCATGGAATTGGAAGTAGGAGGACAATTTCTAGGTCGAAAAGGATAAATAGAATGGCGATTAAGAAGAATTGGATTGAGATTGGTGTTCGAGCATTTCCTAATGGGTCGAAGCCGCATTCGTATGGTGAGAGTTTGTTGATATCCGGTTTAGAAGTTATATGGGTGTTGATTGTGTATAGTAGTACTGCTGTTAGTATGGCTAGGATGATTAAGGTAATGAGGTTTATTATTTCTTCCCTTGGGTGGGGCCTAATGCTTGGAAGGCATTTATACTATTATACTAAAGAAATATGAGCCTCATCAGTACACTGAAATGTAAAGGAATAGTCATACGATATCAACAAAGTGTCAATATCAGATTGCTGCTTCATATCCAAAATGGTGTGTTATTGTAAAATGGTGTTTGATTAAACGTAGGATGCATACTGTAAGAAAGGAGGTGCCGATTATTACGTGAAGTCCGTGAAATCCTGTGGCCACAAAGAATAGTGAGCCGTATACACTGTCTGAGATTGTGAATGGGGTTTCTAAGTATTCTGATATTTGTAGGGCTGTGAAATAGATTCCGAGCATAATTGTAGCTATTAGGGCATAGGTTGCTTCTTTTTTATTTCCATTTATTATTGTATGGTGTGATCATGTAATTGTTGCTCCTGATGAGAGCAGTACTGTTGTATTAAGTAGTGGGACTTCTATTGGGTCCAACGGGATAATTCCGGTAGGTGGTCACTCTGCTCCTAGTTCGGGGGTTGGGACCAGGCTTACGTGGTATAGTGCTCAGAAAAAACCTAGAAAGAAGAACACTTCTGATGTGATAAATAGGATTATCCCATAGCGTATGTTTTTTTGTACGCCTTTTGTATGGTGACCTTGGTAGGTGCTTTCTCGAACTACGTCTCGTCACCACTGGATTATTGTTAGTGCGATTGTTAATAATCCTAGTTTTAGTACGGTGGTGGTGTTTGTATGGAATCAGATGGCTAGTCCTGAGGCTAGAAGCATAGAGCCCATGGCCCCTGTCAGGGGCCATGGGCTGGGGTCAACTAAATGATATTGGTGGAGTTGGTGGGTCATTATGTGTTTTCTTGTAGGTAAAGGATAATTAGTAGTACAAACACATACGCTTGGATACAAGCTACTGCTAGCTCTAGAAGTGTGAGCAGGAATAGTAGGATTGATGTTAAGGCGCTTAGGGTAATGCTGGTGTTGATGAAATTTAGTGCTGCTGAGCTGATTATTGTTATAAGGAGGTGGCCCGCTGTGATGTTGGCTGTGAGTCGAACCCCTAGTGCTAAGGGTCGTATTAGTAGGCTGATAGTTTCGATTACGATTATAAAGGGGATTAGTGGGGTTGGGGACCCTTCTGGGAGTATGTGGGCTAGTGTGGCTGTAGGTTTTTTTGTTATTCCAGTGATTACTGTGGCTAATCATAGGGGGATGGCTATGGCTATGTTTATTGATAGTTGTGAGGTTGGTGTAAAAGTATACGGCAGGAGGCCTAGAATGTTAGAGAGGAGAATTATGATTATTAGGCTGAGTAAGATTCGGCATCATTTTTGTCCGTCTATGGTTAGTTGATTGGTTATGTTTAATAGGACGGTTTTTAGAAATAGGGTGATGGCGATGGTTGTGCGGTTTCCTAGGAGTTTTGGTTTATTGTGGATTAGTAGGACCGGGATTAGTATAGATAGTGGTGCAGTTGGGATTGTAAGGAGTTCTGGGCTTGAGAATTGTTCAAACATATTTAAGTTCATGGTAGTGTGGGTGAAGGCTTATTTAGTTTTGTTTGCTGCTGTTTTTTTGGACTTGACGTAATTATAAAAGTTTTTACTTTTAGTATAATAAGATAGAGAATAAATCAAGTTCAAATGTAAGTAAAGAAAATATATACTGTGTCGAGCTGAGGCATACCACCAAGGAAAGTGTATTTCTTCTTCAGCTTAAAAGGCTGATGCTGTAAAAGCTTCTCAGTGACTGATCTTTGATTAATCATTGTTCAAAGTGGTACAAAGGGATGGCTTCTATTGCGATAGGTATAAAGCTGTGATTTGCTCCGCAGATTTCTGAACACTGGCCAAAGAATACACCAACCCGTGATGTGGTTAATGGGATTTGGTTAAGGCGTCCTGGAACTGCATCTACTTTTACCCCTAATGAGGGGATTGCTCAGGAGTGTAGAACGTCTTCTGCAGTAACTACAACTCGGGCTTGTAAGCCTGCTGGTATGACTATGCGATTGTCAACTTCAAGTAGGCGTGGTGAGCCGTTTTGAAGGTCTTTTGTTTGGATTATGTAGGAGTCAAATGATATTTGGACATTATCTGAATATTCATAGTTTCAGTATCATTGGTGTCCGGTTGCTTTGATAGTTAGATATGGGTCGAATACTTCTTCCATTAGGTATAAGGATCGGACTGATGGAAGGGCTGTTAGGATCAGGATTATAATAGGGGCTGCTGTTCAGGCTGCTTCGAGTTGTTCTACTTCTTCTGTGGGGTCGTTGTGGGTGAGGGTTGTTGTGGTTGCGGTTAGAGCGAATATTATGATTACCAGGGATATTAAGCAGGTTAGAAGTAGGACATGGTCATGTAGGAAAATTACTTCTTCTATAGTAGGTCCTGTAGCTTCCTGGAGCGACAGTTGGGCTGCGTATGGCATTGAGTACCACAGGGTCTGTAATTTGGCTATGACAGGGCCACGTAATAATATTTACTAGGTTCTCGGGAATAAAGCATAAGTATGCGGTTAACTTGAAATTAACAGATGGCAGTTCAATTCTGTCTTTTCTCGGGCCATGGTCACTCTATATAGGAAATAAGGTCTCGGATTGGTGCATATGTATTATTGAGTATAAATGTTGGTTCTGTGTGGGTATGATATGGTGGGGGTGTGCCGTAGAATCACTCTACGTGTGTTTTTTTTCCTAGTGGTATTTGTAGTTCTCGTTTGCATGTTAGTGCCTCTCATACGATAAATAAAGATATGAGAACGGCAATAAGGGAGATGGTAGACCCGATTGATGAGGTTGTGTTTCAAATAGTGAAAGCATCTGGAAAGTCGGAGTAGCGTCGTGGTATTCCGGATAAGCCGAGAAAGTGCTGTGGGAAGAATGTTAAGTTAACTCCGGTAAATATTACTCAGAATTGGGTTTTTGTTATGGTTTGGTTTAAAGTGTACCCCGAGAATAGTGGAAATCAGTGGGTTAGTCCTCCTATGATGGCAAATACTGCCCCCATGGAAAGGACATAGTGGAAGTGAGCTACAACATAGTAGGTGTCGTGTAGGACAATATCTAGTGATGAGTTTGCTAAGATAATCCCTGTTATCCCTCCGACAGTGAATAAGAAAATAAAGCCCAGTGCTCAGTAGATTGGGGTTTCTCATTTAATTTGGCCGCCAGTTAGGGTAGCTAATCATCCGAATACTTTGATTCCTGTTGGAATTGCAATGATTATTGTTGCTGCAGTAAAGTAGGCTCGACTGTCGATATCTAGTCCGACTGTAAATATGTGGTGGGCTCATACGACAAACCCCAGAATTGCAATTGATATTATTGCTCAGATTATGCTAGTGTAGCCAAATGTGTTTTTTTTCCCTGTATAAAAAGTAATAATACTTGAGATAATTCCAAATCCTGGCAGAATGAGGATGTAAACTTCTGGGTGGCCGAAAAATCAGAATAGGTGTTGGAATAGTACCGGGTCTCCGCCCCCGCAAGGGTCAAAGAAAGAGGTATTTAAATTTCGGTCTGTAAGTAGTATAGTGATTGCTGCTGCTAGTACTGGTAGGGCTAATAGAAGTATAATGGCAGTGATAAGCACTGATCATACAAACAAGGGGATATTGAATATTGGCATAGATTTGGGTTTTATATTGATGCATGTTGTAATGAAGTTAATTGCCCCCAGGATGGAGGAGGCGCCCGCTAAGTGTAGGGAAAAAATTGCTAGGTCTACTGATGGGCCGGAGTGTACTAGATTTCCTGATAGGGGCGGGTACACTGTTCAACCTGTGCCAGCCCCTGCTTCCACGTATGAAGATGATAGCAGAAGTAGTAGTGCTGGGGGTAGTAGTCAGAAGCTTATATTATTTATTCGTGGAAAGGCTATATCCGGGGCTCCAATTATTAGTGGGATTAGTCAATTGCCGAACCCTCCGATTATAATTGGTATGACTATGAAGAAAATTATGATGAATGCGTGGGCTGTAACTAAAACGTTAAAAATTTGATCGCTTCCGAATAAGGAGCCGGGCTGAGTTAGTTCTATTCGTATAAGAATGCTTAGGCAGGCTCCGATTAGGCCGGATCAGGCCCCAAATAAGAGGTATAGGGTTCCAATATCTTTGTGGTTTGTTGAGAAAAGTCAACGAGTGATGAACACAGGTAGTATGGCTGATTAAGCGGTAATCTGTAAAATTATATATAGGGCAATGGCCCTTACTGCCAGGCCCCGCGGTGTGATCATGTCAGACTGCAAATCTGAAGTTGGCAGCTGCCCGGGGCTTCTCCGTTTTTTTTCAGCTCGCAAAAACGGAGAAGCTAGATTAAAGTCCGCCGGTTTGGACAGCTAATTGTTAATTAGTGTTTGTGGGATCAAGGCCCGCTAGTCTAGAGAGCTTTAGTTTAATTAAAATATCTGTGTTGCAATCAGGAGATGTGGTTATCTGCAAGCTCTGGCAGAAACTAAAGTGGTCTTTTTTGGGGGCTTTGAAGGCCCCTAGTTTAAATATAACTTAAGTTCCTATATGTTTGGTGATATGGGTAGAAGGAATACAGTTATTATAGTTAGTGTAGATGTTATTAGTGGGTGTTTTTTAGGGGCTGTTCGTCATTTTAATGGTATTAGTGTGGTGTGCGGGGGTAGGGTCATTGATGATATGTAGACTAGTCGTATGTAGACGTATAGGCTGAGTAGAGAGGTTATGGCTATTATTGTGGCTTCAATGGTTATGTTAAGGTAGACTATTTTGTTTAGAATTAATCATTTTGGTATAAATCCTGTTAAGGGGGGTAGTCCTCCTAAGGATAGAAGGGTGGTTGACAGAATTAATATTATGTGTGGTGAGGTGGCCCATATGGTTCCTATGTCTTTGATTGTTATTATTTTGGTGAGGTTTATAGATAGGAATGCGGGTGTTGTAGTTATAGTATAGATAATAAAGGTAAGAGTTGAGATGTTTGGTGCTATAGTGAGTGTGGCTATGATTCACCCGGTGTGGGTGATTGATGAAAAGGCTATTAGTTTTCGTAGTTGGGTTTGGTTTAGTCCGCCAAGGCCGCCGATTATTACTGAAAGGATTGCTGAGATGAGTGTAAGTGTAATATTAGTTTTGTTATGGGTGACTAGTAGGATTGTTAATGGGGCAATTTTTTGTCAGGTGAGAATAGTTAATGTAGTTAGTGTTGTTGTGCCTTGTGATACTTCTGGAAGTCAGAAGTGAAATGGTGCTGCTGCTATTTTTATTATTAGGGCTAGTGTGATGATAGTTGTTGCCGCTGGTTCTGATGTTAGATGTGTTTCTCAGTTGGAGGTGTTTAGGGCGTTTATTGTTGCTGCGAATAGTAGGGCGGTGGAGGCCATGGTTTGGGTTAGGAAGTACTTCGTTGCCGCTTCCGTTGCCCGTGGGTGATTGGGTTTGGAGATGATTGGGGTTATAGACAGGGTATTGATTTCTAGGCAGGCCCAAGTTATTAATCAATGGGTTGTGGATGTGATTAATGACGTGCTTAGAATGATGCTTGAAGTGATTATTAGTCATGATAGTGGGTTAATTAGTAGGGGCCGATTTGGCATTTTCGGGGTATGGGCCCGATAGCTTATTTAGCTGACCCTACTGTAGAAAGTAGTATAGAGGTAGTATTAAAAGTTTTGGGCTTTTAGGTTTAAGTTCGAGTCTTGACTTTCTAGGGTATTAAGGAGATGATTTGAACATCTGTATAGAGGTTTTAAGCCTTTTGCACGGCCTGGCTTTGCTACCTTAATTTAATATAAAAAACACGGATTGTTTAATATCTCCTGGGGAAATGACTATTTTTTGAGGGGGAATATTTCGACGTTTGAACTTCCCCCCCAGAAAAAATTGATTAAATAACGGTGATTAAATTTGCATCCGTAATTTTTATAATGAGGTTCCGTCCGCGGGGGGCGGAGGGGGTGTGTTTTTGGGGTAATTATACGATTTCGGTAAATTAATTATTGTCGAAATTCCCCTGATTGTGAGTTTTTTTCATTTTCAAAAAATGAGGTGCAGAAAATTCGTTTTCAGCGGAAAATTTATAATAAAAAAATACTATAGAAACAGGATCAAGGTAAAAATATGTCTAACAAGCATGGAAGAATATATCCGCGGGGGGGGAATATGCCAGGTTATGAATATAGCTCCACCCGGACTAGATAATCTACGCCCCGGTGAGGGGAACGGTAACGGGCAAGTGAGTGTCAGATGAAAGTAGAGAGAAATAAGACCTACCAGGGGTGGCGCGAGCATACGTGATAAGAACATGAGGTGATATGTACCAGTATAAAGGGTGCGACCAAAGGCCTTTTGAAAAGCTAGTAGGGAGGGATGGTTCCGGGCCGTCGAAATGACCTTGAGAGTGTAACCAGTGGCCTGTTAAAAGGCATTGAAGGGAGGGACTACTATATATGGACGTGAAAAGCGGGACTGCTATGCCTTACATTGAAGGATAGAGGATTTCACGGGAAGGACTAAATCATGGGACACCACTAGGAGCAGGATATTCATGATTACCAATAATATCTATCCCTGCAAGCATGGAACGTCTGGAAAATGAGGGGGCAATTTATATGATCGATACCACTTTTTTATACTAAATAATTATAGGATAATTCTGGTTTATTAGTCGTGAGGCAAATCATTAATGTATGATTAGACATAGTGAAATAAAGACTATAATATAAGAAGTACATTATAGGCGAAAAATCGGATTAAACTTTGGGGGGGGGTAGGGGGGGGGGCCAGGAGAGCTATTATTTTACTATATTAAGGGAAGTGGGAGTTTTTGGTTCCGTGTCTACTCTATCAAGGTAGTCCCTGCTCGGGCACGCTTCCATTGTGGGGGGGTTCCGCATAGTGCTGTAGTGGTTGAAAGGTATAGTAAGCACATGGCTAGGGTTAGTGGAAGATATTGTTTTCATAGAAGGTGTATTAGTTGGTCGTATCGGAATCGTGGGTATGAAGCTCGGATTCATAGGAATATGCTTGTTAGGATAGTTGTTTTCATTATTAAGTTGATTGTGAATAGTTGGGGGTTTATGGTACCCGGGTTGATGAATATTATGGTTGATAGGGTGTTTATTAGGAGGATGTTGGTGTATTCTGCTAGGAATAATAGAGCGAATGGTCCGGCTGAGAATTCTACGTTGAACCCAGATACTAGTTCTGATTCACCCTCGGTTAAGTCAAATGGTGATCGGTTGGTTTCTGCTAGGGTTGATGTGAATCATATTATGGCTAGTGGTCATGATGGGAGTAGAAATCATAGATTTTCTTGTGCTTCTGTAAATGAGAATAGGGAATAGCCGCCAGAAACAGTGGCTATTGAAATGATGATTAGTCCTAGTGTAACTTCATATGAGATGATTTGGGCTACGGCTCGTATGGCTCCTATGAGGGGGTATTTTGAGTTGGATGATCATCCGGACCACAGGATGGTATAAGTGAATATGCCGGACATAGCTATGATGAATAGAAGGGCTAGATTTATGTTTGTGAGGGGCGTTGGTATGGGAATTGGGGCTCAAGAGGTTAGGGCTAGTGTTAGGGCTATAATAGGGGATAGTGTGAATAGGATTGGGGATGATATGGTTGGTTTTGTGGTTTCTTTTGTAATGAGTTTTAGGCCGTCTGCAATTGGTTGGAGTACTCCTGCTGGTCCTACGACGTTGGGGCCTTTACGATGTTGTATATATCCTATGAGTTTACGCTCTAAGAGCGTTAGGAATGCAACAGCGATTAGGATAGATAGGATATATAGAAGGGTGTTAATGGTGTTTAATAGGATTGTAGTGATTATTAAGGGTTGTCCTTAATTAACCTTTTCTTGGTTTAAAAAATAGGTGTTGTATGTGTTGATTTTTGGTGGTATTAAGAGCGTGCTTGTGGTATTGGCTCTGCTATGCCGGTCCTTTCGTACTAGGCAGAGCACATCATAGATAGAAACCGACCTGGATTGCTCCGGTCTGAACTCAGATCACGTAGGACTATTAATCGTTGAACAAACGAACCCTTAATAGCGGCTGCACCGTTAGGATGTCCTGATCCAACATCGAGGTCGTAAACCTTCTTTTTGATATGGACTCTTGAAGAAGATAGCGCTGTTATCCCTGGAGTAACTTGGTTCAATTGTCAGCTATACTGGGTCTGTTGTAAGGCTTGTAGGCCTGTATATGATTTATGGTCATATGTTTGGAAGTTCTTTTTTTTTCCAAGGTCGCCCCAACCGAAAGTAGGTATTATTGGGTTTAATAGTTTAGTTAAAGCTTCACAGGGTCTTCTGGTCTTATGTGTGTATCTCAGCTTTTTTACTGGGAGATCAGTTTAATTGATTCATTATAAGAGACAGACAGACCCTCATTTTGCCTTTCATACGGGTCTACAATTAATAGACAAGTGATTACGCTACCTTTGCACGGTTAGGGTACCGCGGCCGTTTAATTGTTCACTGGGCAGGCGTTGCCTTTAATATTTGTTTGGCTAAAGGTTATGTTTTTGTTAAACAGTTGGGGTCTTTGGTTGCCGAGTTCCTTTTATAATGTTTTATCTTTCTTTTTAACGCTCCTGTGTTGGTGTCACAGTTTGTGTTGAGGGTGTGCATGGGTTGGTTGGTTGCCTGTTTGGGTCTGTTAATGGCTAGTGGGTTATCCGTTTCTAGTGGAGGGGTGCGTTGGTAGAGAGGGTGTCTTATTATTAGTTTTAGCATAATAGTACCCATGTAGATGGGTTTACCTTTAGTTTATTCGGAGTTTTTTGTTAGTGTTTGAATTTTTTTGTTAATTCTTTGACGATATTTTGTTAGGTGGCTGCTTTAAAGCCTACTGGTTGATGAATAATTGTATTTCTCTCGAATACAGGTTGAATCCTGTGTCAATAGGGCTGTACCCCTATTGACTGTCTTTAGTTGGATAAGTGGTTATAGTTTGGTCTAAAGTAGAACTTAGATTCTTTTTGGGGTAGCCAGCTATCTCCAGATTCGATAGGCGTTTCACCCCTACTTTCAAGTCTTCCCACTCTTTTGCTACAGAGAAGGGTTTGCTCCTTAAGCTGCTTGGAAGTAGCTCATCTGGTTTCGGGGGTGTGGGCTGTGATACTTCATGTCCTTAAGTGGCTTGCTAAACTATGATGCAAAAGGTACAAGGGTTAATCTTTGCTGTTTTTTGCTTGTAGTTTTCCCTTACGGTACTTATTGTGATGTTATTACTGTTCGATCGCATACTACTAAGTTTGTCAAATGATTTGTTTAGTTGATTTATGGATGTTTGTGTTTGTATATTTGACAGCTCAAAAAGATTAATTATAATGTCGTTCGAGTGTAGGTCGAATGCTTTTTGTAAGCTACTTTTTGTTTCTAAGCGCACTTTCCAGTACGCTTACCATGTTACGACTTGCCCTGCTCTGGATAAGTGGGGGTTTTATTGACTTTTTTTGTTGTTTATAACAGGGATGACGGGCGGTGTGTACGCACTTCATTGCATTGGTTTCAGTTAAGTATTATGTTCTTAACATACTACTAAATCCGCCTTCAGTTCCTATTTTCATAGTTTGTCCGTATTTTCTGTTTTAGAAAATGTAGCCCATCTTTTACCCACCCATTTGTTACACCTCGACCTGTCGTGTTAGGGGTTGGTCTATTTAGTTCACTTTATTTCTTTTGCAAGGTGAGCTGGCGACGGCGGTATATAGACTGATAGGCTAGGGTGGGTTGGGTTAATCGTGGGGTATCGGTTATTAGACAGGCTCCTCTAGGTTGTTGTGAAGTACCGTCAAGTCTTTTAAATTTTAAGTTTGCACTCGTAGTTATTTGGCGAACAATTGGTTATTTGATTGTTGTGTTACGGCTGGGCATAGTAAGGTATCTAATCTTAGTTTGTGTCCTAGCTTTCACGAGTTAGAATGGTTTAGTTATTAAGAGGTGTGATTAGTGTGGCTTATGGCTTTTTACGGCCTGGGGGTCTTCATTCTTAATAGTGGTACTGTTACTTAGTCGTGCTTTACGCCGTTTAATATTATCTTGGGTCTGTCGTGTAACCGCGGTCGCTGGCACGAGATTAACCGGCCCTAAAACCCCCTTGCTAGGTCAAGCTTTCGCTTATGGCCTAATATTAACTACTGCTGTTGACCCGTGGGGGTGTGGCTTAGAATTGCTTGGCGTTGTGGGCGTAATGCCTGATGCCTGCTCCGAGTCCGGGTGTGGTGGGCTATTTCACCGTTGTGGTGAGGCTTGCATGTATAATCAGGGGGTGAAGATAATAGGAGGTTTAAGACCAAGACCTTGTGTTAAATCAGGTTTAAACCGTCTTAGCATTTTCAGTGCTATGCTTTAAGGGTAAGCTATGATAAC